AGGGGTTATAGTCGACGTTGGTTGATCATTTTTAACGTCTCTAATTCAAAACCGAACATGAAATTTTTCTTTCATTCGGCTCCTTTATGGAAGATCGATGTATTCCCAGAAATAAAATGACATCCATAACATCTATGTCAGCTTTTTTATCTGAATTCATTCAAATCTACTCGCTTTCTAGATGATCCCTCTAGAGGAGGAGAATTATATCAACTCTGTCTAGTTTCTTCGTTCCCTATTTCTACTCACAGGATCCTGAGGAAAAGAATTTGGTTTCCACCGAGCGGAAACAATATGCCGATGGTTCTAGTAAACCAAAACCACCGTTTTATAGCTAAAAGCTTCAATCTCCCTTTTACAACACAAAAATTGAAGATCTAGTTACGATTGGAAATAAACTTTTGTATCTTTATCCATGTATCCTTGACTCATACTCATTCAATTGGAAGAGTTGATCCAATGCAAAAAAATTATGCTTCACGATTCCATAATCCAATTTTATCTTTATTCAATTTATAATTGACCTTTGGATACAAATCGTGAGAATGTATATTCTTCCTCAAATATGCCATTGAGAGGTAAAGGATTAAACCTTTTTAAGAAATAAAGTTTTGATTCGGAATATGAAAAAACCGAAAGACCCCTTAACTATTTAAGTTGTTAATAGAACGAATCACACTTTTACCACTAAACTATACCCGCTACAATTTATATATTGTATATAAATGGAGGAACATTTGTCGAACAAAGAGATGAGATACAATCAAGATAGCATCAGAATCATGAAAATGCTAGTGTTTACGTGTATTTTGCCCCCCGGAAACTTGATAAAAAAAAATAGGCGAATAGCAAAAAGCTTATCTTATTTAAATAAGATAAAAAGTTATAATTATAATTATACTTTTCGTTTGCTGGGAAGTCATTACTTAGAGTTCCGGTCCGAAGGAGTCATTGAAGCCGGATCATCCAAATGATCAATTCTGTATACACAGTTCTTTTCGACTTTCCTTTAAACTGTCAGATCTTATGAATTTAGGTCAATTGATCTCAAGTGTTCAAATAAAGCTTGTTCTTTTAATTGAACAAGTACAAGTAAATGATCTATTTATAATTGATTATAAATAATCAATATGAAAAATATGTATGTTTATATAGTTGAGGTTATTTTTTATTTAATATATGTATGTGTATGTGTTTTTTTAGTCCACTTTTTTCAGTAAGTAAATTTTTATTTATAAAAGAATAAAAAAAAGAACATTAAGAAGAAAATATAAAATATTTCTTATTAATAATAAGAAATGATGAAACTTCCATCATAGGAATGGGGATGGAAATTGCCCTTGTTGCTTCTTTAATAACAAGTATTTATGATTTGATATCAAATCATAATTGAATTGGTTGATCCATGAATGATTGATTCATTGAAACTAAAAATAAGTAATGGCCCGGCCAGTACTCCAGTACTTAAATTGGGCCGGGGGAATAAATCTTTTGTACAAAATAAAATCAATAAGGCATTTTTTCTATTGGTGATATCTCTTTCGAATCATTATATAAATTGAATTGCGGATCAAATTTGTAAATATCTTTAAATATTTTAATATATATTTATATATATAATTATAGAATTTATATAATATAGTATAGAAATAATATAGTATAGAATTTATATAATTAATTCTCTTTTTTTTATATTGGTTATATGTTATTTTTCTATCCTTCTAATAAGGAAAGAAAACTGGGGTTTTTTTGATCAATCTTTACTTCAACTTCGCGTGTCACATCACATAAAAAATTTTTCAAATTGGAATTTGGAGAGATGGCTGAGTGGACTAAAGCGTCGGATTGCTAATCCGTTGTACGAATTATTTGTACCGAGGGTTCGAATCCCTCTCTCTCCGCTCTATCTAATCACTTGAAACTTTTAAATTCGAAAAAATATCAATCAATCCCTTATATTTTATCATCAAAAAAATAAGAAAAAAGAAAGGAAAAACAAAAAAGATCTTATGGTTATTCCTCACGTCCAGGATTGCGCCCTGGATCATTAGATAAGAATCCGAAAATGAAGAGAGAAACAAAGAATATCACTACTGTATAAACGAAGAGTTTGAGAGTAAGCATTACAAAATCTCCAAGATTTTTTTTTATGGGAATGGATTACCTAATTTTTTTGGACCACATATGCTATTTTAACATGACACCTCACAATCACAATAAAAAAAAAATTTTCACTAATTTATTTGTAATAAGATTCTGAGTCCTTCGTTAGAAAAATTTTCTTGTTACCCCCACAATTACAATTAGGTATTGTGGAAGACCTAATAAAGTCTTTGTTCACTGGAAGGTCAGAGTTAGAACAAGGAAATAAATGGATTCAAATTAATTACTATGGTTATTCAATATAAAAAATTTCTATTTTTTGAATCGAGGGTTCATAATGTAAGACTATCCAATCCTATTAATTTTTTTGATCAAAAAAATCATGAATTTAGGAAAGTATTAAAGATTTCAGCGAAAACTTACAGCGGCTTGCCAAACAAAGGCTAAGAGAAAAAAGAATAAAGGTATGATGGGCATAACGTCTACGATTGGATTGAAAAAGGCATAAGCCTCGGGCAATTTGGCGAAGAAAAAACTACTTGAATAAAGGGCATAATTAAGACAGATACAGATTAAACTAAAGATATTAAGCATAACAAAAATTTGGTTCTTGTAGATTAGATAATTTGATTTTGATTGAGTTACTTTATATAATATAAGGTAAAAATAAAAAGGGGCAGGTCAAAAAAATCCCCTTTTTCTATTCTTAAACGAGAATACAAGGAATTATACTTTCATACAATATTTTAATTTCATTTTATGTAATGATCAATAAATTTTTGATTATTCTATATCGACATGTGTCATGTCGAATCCTAGCAACAAGATTTCCCGTATGTATCTTATTTAGGTTGGGCTGGAATTGACGAATAACCAAAACTAATAATAGTCTTTATAAGTGTCGAATAGAAATCTAAATGGGGCGTGGCCAAGCGGTAAGGCAACGGGTTTTGGTCCCGTTACTCGGAGGTTCGAATCCTTCCGTCCCAGATCGTTTCAATCAGAAACGACAAATGGAATCACATTGTATCCGACAGTAAACATAAAATTGTTAAAGAAAAAGAAAATCTTTATAAATATAAATGAATAAATGAACGAACAAGTCTATATATTATGTATTGTTATTGTTCTATTTTAGTAAAAATCATTCGGTTAAGTGAAAAAGAATCCGAAATTCCTTAAATATCCATAATTACTTATGGATTACTTACGGGAAAAATATTGTATATGATAGATACGAAAAAATAAGAATAAGAGGAGTATGATTTTCTCTTTTCAGATGAAAGAATAACGACCTTAATCTTACCTTACACGATACCTTTTCTATTCCATGCCCATGAAAGCCAATAAACTTTATTCCAAATCTATCTATGTTTTAAATTAAACAATTTATAATTCAATTGAACATGATGAAAATTTGTACCTCTTTAGTGAATGAGATATCTGCTAAAAATTTGGAGTTATTCATTGTGAGTGCGTCGACTTGTTGATTGAATTAGAGATCAAATTCAGTCATGAACGAAAATATGTTTTCCGGCTATAACCCGAAGTCGGAGATTCTTTAAACTATTTTTACGGAATTTTTCATGATATGAATCTTTGGTACTCAAAAGAAGTGTGATAAATCGATATTGTCGAGAAACTTCCGACCTTTCCAGGTCATTGGAATAGCTTATTTAGTTAAAATGATTTTGTTCCGGGATTTTGAATACCTTAAATACCTTTAAGGTCCTTCTTTTTCTTTTGAGGTTTATAGCTTATTTGGTCGAGAAAGATGGGCCTCCATCATTTCATGATTGGTCGTCCCGAACAATCTATTAAAGATATAAATAAGTCTTAAGCAAACTCGTTTATTCGTCTTTTTTTTTTATTAATTTATATGATATGGGGTTCAAAAATTGTTTTTGAGCCCTCTCCAGAAAATACTTATCTATCCATAGATAGATAGAAAATATGGACTATACTATTACTATATAGTAATAATACTATTATAGTATAGTATTATGTACCGGTATATACTGTTCGACCCAATGACTATTCATCATTCTATATTGAATCAATTTCATATTATATTGGTTCGAAATGAAATTAGAGAAATGTTATGGTAAAACTTCGTTTGAAACGATGTGGTAGAAAGCAACGTGCGACTTGAAGGACATGATCGGCTGTGGATTCTGACATCCACCATTTTCTATAAGAATGAAGATGCCCTCAGCTCGACATAGTTTGTTCTATTCCACTAGGAACCTAATTTGTGTTAGGTACTAATTTAAATAGTACATGATGAAGCTCGAGCAGAAAAAGTAAAAGTATTGATTCATTTATCGGGGAGAAGAATCTAGGGTTAGTGACAATTAATAAGTTGGACCAACTTTGTAAGTATATCCTCAATATAGAAATCGAAAGGGTCAAATTAAAACAAGTAAAAAACGCAAAAGGTATGTTGCTGCCGTTTTGAAAGGAATAAGGATCACCGAAGTCATGTCTAAACCCAATGATTTCACAAAGCAAAGATAAAGGATTCCGGAACAAGGAAACACTATTTTCAATTGTCTCAACAATTGTATCAGAATCAGAATGAAGAATCAAAAAAGATTCGAGACGAGATAAACAAAGGAGGTTAGAGACAGCTCAATAAATGTCTAAGGAGTTCCCCTCGAACTCTTTCAGAATTACTCAACTTGAGTTATGAGTACGACTGAGATTTACTTTTTCTGTAAGGAATAAGAAAACCACTTAAATCATATTTTAATTTATGATTTTATAGATCCATGGGCCAATTATATACTTAAATATAGAGAAATTAGAATCATTTTTCTCGAGCCGTATGAGGAGAAAACCTCCTATACGTTTCTAGGGGGGGTGAATTGTTTATCTACATCTATCCCGATGAGCCATCTATCGAATCGTTGCAATTGATGTTCGATCCCGAAGAGACGGAAGAGATCTTCGAAAAGTGGGTTTTTACGATCCGATAAAGAATCAAACTTATTTAAACGTTCCTGTTATTCTATATTTCCTTGAAAAGGGCGCTCAACCTACAGTAACTGTTCATGATATTTTAAGGAAGGCAGAATTCTTTAAAGAAGGAACTTCGAGTTAATTATGAATTTTCATTAAAAATTTTCAAATTTCAATAAAAATAAAGTAAAAAAAAAAGATAGAGGGTAACTAGCCTCTATCTTTGTGTAATTATTTCCCCGGAATTTACCGACAAAGGCGGGATACATTTTTCTTATGATATCTCTATTGATTGAATGAGCTCGAGATTTTTTCTCTATCCCTTCCTTATTTTTCCATTCAAATTTCTTATTTCTCTTCTTATTTCTCTTATGCTAATCCAACGCAAGGCTTTTTTTTTAGAAAAAAAAAATAATGGATTTTCTCAATATTCCATTCATATTGACAATGTTGTATTGAACCAATATAATTCGATCGTAGATAAAGAAATCCGTTTATCCCTACCCCATATTGGTTCTTTCCTTCACTTAAATCAAATGAGGGAGGGTTTTGCTGGATTTATTGTAATACAAGACATATTTTCTTAACAACAAAAAAACATACACAACGGATCAAGAGAAAAATGGGTGTCAATTTGAAAATCTATATCGGATTGGGAATCTATTGTTTTTTAATCCGATCCGCTCATTTTTATATTTTTATGTTTATTACAATTACAAATTGATCAACAAATCTTTCTTTTACATTTCGATTTGTTGCTAGTTCAATGTTTTTATTTTGACGGAGTTCTCCGCAGTACAATCCAATTAAATTTTTGCATTTCGATCGTATCTACACTAACACTAATATATATATATATTATATATATATATATTTTGATATATTTTTTATTTTCCGGGTTGCTAACTCAATGGTAGAGTACTCGGCTTTTAAGTGCGACTATGATCTTTTACACATTTGGATGAAGCAACGAATTCGTCCAGACTATTGGTAGAGTCTATAAGACCACGACTGATCCTGAAAGGTAATGAAGGAAAAAACAGCATGTCGTAATAAGATATAAATTGATTTATTAATCTATTTTTTTTTTATTCAAATAGAACTTTGAATTTATCCTTACTAGATCGTTACAAAATCAAAATATTGTGTTGATTTTTTTAAAGGGACAAAAAAAATTCACATTTACAATTTGGTCTAATGAATAAATGGATAGAGTCCTATGGCTCCAATTCTGGTAAAACAAAAAGCAACGAGCTTATGTTCTTAATTTGAATGATTACCCAATCTAATTAGACGTTAAAATAGATTAGTGCCTGATGCGGGAAAGGGTTCTCCTATGAGTGGACCATTGATTCTTTTTTTTTTTTAATCCTAACTATTCTCCATTATGAATTGGAGACAGATGTGTAGAAGAAAGAGTATACTGATAAAGAGAATCTAATTTATTCCAAAATCAAAAGAGCGACCGGGTTGCAAAAATAAAGGATCTTGGACCCTCTGTTTATTATAATAAACATAAACCAATTCCAATTGGAGATAAAAAGATAGGAAAGAGATCTGTTGATTGAACTCCCCGTCTCGGGGTATATCTTTTGATTTATACTGAAGTAGATAGTATACTATCTATTATAGTATATACATAATCTATACCCTGTTCTGACCATATTATATTGCACTATGTATCATTTGATAACCCAAGACACGCCCCCCTGTCTCCGTTTTAAATAGAGAAATTGAAATGGAAGAATTACAAGGATATTTAGAAAAAGATGGATCTCGGCAACAAAACTTCCTATATCCACTTATATTTCAAGAGTATATTTACACACTTGCTCATGATCATGGGTTAAATAGTTCGATTTTTTACGAACCCATGGAAATTGTGGGTTTAGGTTATGACAATAAATCCAGTTCCGTACTTGTGAAACGTTTAATTACTCGAATGTATCAACAGAATTCATTGATTTATTCAATGAATGACTTTAACCAAAATCGATTCGTTGGGCATAACAATTCTTTTTATTCCAATTTTTATTCTCAAATGGTATCAGAAGGTTTTGCAGTCATTGTGGAAATTCCATTCTCGCTTCGATTAGTACCTTCCTCCGAAGAAATACCCAAATCTCAGAATTTACGATCTATTCATTCAATATTTCCCTTCCTAGAGGACAAATTGTCGCATTTAAATTATGTCTTAGATATACTAATACCCTATCCTATTCATCTAGAAATCTTAGTGAAAATCCTTCAATGCTGGATCCAAGATGTTCCCTCTTTGCATTTTTTGCGATTCTTTCTCCATGAATTTCATAATTGGAATAATTTTATTACTCCGACTAAATCTATTTCCGTTTTTTCAAAAGAAAATAAAAGACTATTCCGGATCCTGTATAATTCTTATGTATCTGAATATGAATTTGTATTCGTTTTTCTTCG